TTTCTTGCAAAAAACAGAACATCTTTTCCTATTATTCATTGTTAATAATGGTACTAACCCAAAATTTCTATTAAGTTTTTTGTTTTCTTCTTTACCCCATAAAGAAATTGAATACAAGGAGCTACTTTTTTTTCCACTATAATTTATAAAATAAGTGTTTAAATGTCCTTCAAAAGTAAGTAAATAAATCCGAAACATATAAAATGCGGTTAATCCCGCTGTTGAACAAGCTATTATTGCAAAAATTGGCGAAAACAACAAACTATCATTAAGAATTTCATCTTTAGACCAAAAACAAGCAAGGGGAGGAATACCACAAAGAGAAAGTGTTCCGACTAAAAAGGCCGTTTTTGTAATCGGCACATGTTTTGTCAAACCGCCCATAAGAATCATATTCTGACTTTTATCGGGAGAATATCCAACTACAGCTTCCATTGAATGAATAATGGATCCAGATCCTAAAAACAATAACGCTTTCGAATAAGCATGAGTAATCAAATGAAATAAAGCAGATCTATAAGACCCCATACCTAGAGCTAACATCATATAACCCAGTTGAGACATTGTAGAATAGGCTAAACCTCTCTTAATGTCTTTTTGAGCAAGAGCTAAAGTGGCTCCTAAAAGTACTGTTATTATACCTATCAACGATATTATATACATTATAGAAGGGATAACTATAAAAAGAGGAAGAAGACGAGCTACAAGAAAAATTCCCGCCGCTACCATAGTAGCAGCATGTATAAGAGCCGAAATTGGAGTAGGGCCCTCCATGGCATCGGGTAACCATACATGAAGAGGAAATTGTGCGGATTTAGCAACAGGACCCACAAATAATAGAAATGCACACAAAGTAAGGAATAAAAGATTTACTCTATTATTTAAAATTACATTATTTAATATTTCGAACAAATCCTGAAATTCAAAACTGCCAGTTATCCAAAAAAGACCTAAAATTCCTAATAATAAACCAAAATCCCCTATACGATTAGTTACAAAAGCTTTTTGACAAGCATTCGCTGCAATAGGTCGTGTGAACCAAAAACCGATTAATAAATACGAACACATTCCAACTAATTCCCAAAAAAAATAAATTTGGAGCAAATTAGAACTAGTAACTAATCCTAACATTGAAGTATTAAAAAAACCCATATAAGCAAAAAACCGCAGATATCCTTGATCATGAGACATATAATTGTCACTATAAATCAGAACCAAAATTCCAACACTTGTAATTAATATTAACATAATAGAAGTAAGTGGATCAATAAAGTAACCAAACTCAAAAGAAAATTCATTATTTATGGTCCAAGACCATACAGTTTGATGAATGCAACTTCTAAAAATTTGTTGAATAGATAAATAGAATGAAAAGATCATAACTATACTTAAAAAAAAAATACTCAGAAAAGTCCACATACGGCGAAGGTTTTTTGTTGCTGTCGGAAAAAGTAGAAGCCCAACCCCGAGTAAAATAGGTACTGGAAGTGGAATGAAAGGGATAATCCATGAATATTGATATGTATGTTCCATAAAATAAAAAATCCTTTTTATTTTATTCTTAAATTTTTTATTTCTTATTCACTGGTTTGTATATATATATTTTTTTTTTTTCAAGGGGGACAATACAAAAAAAAAAAGCACGTTATTTCAAACCTAAATATAAATTTTTGCGAATTAGTATAATCCTTCATAAATATTTGACCAGGAATATAGATTCAACTCAAAAATATAATAAAATTTAAATTTGACAGAAAAAATCCCTCAATAGGGAGTAGGAAAGAATATAGTAATAAATGTCTTGGACATCCAATTATACCACTGAAAAACATTTTTGAATGGCAGTTCCAAAAAAACGTACATCTATCTCGAAAAAGCGTATTCGTAAAAATTATTGGAAACGGAAGGGATTTTGGACATCGTTGAAAGCTTTTTCATTAGGAAAATCACTTTCGACAGGTAATTCAAAAAGTTTTTTTGTACAACAAAATAAATAAAAACACGAGCATAATTATAATTAGCCTAATTTACAAACAAATTTTTTAGCATAAAAAAGGAACAAAAAAATTCCAAAAAGGGATTTTTATTTTGTCCATCACTAAGTTAAAAAAATAAAGATCTTGTATTTCCTCTTAAAGAATAGGTTCTTAAATAGTTAAATTAAAATTTTTTCTTTTTTTCTTACACTTTTTATACCTTTCGAAATTTTTAGTTCTATGAATTATTATATTCTTTACTTGTTCTTTACGTGGCATCGACGTTCTAAAAAAAAAAAAAAAGATCTTAATTGAATTAAAACCAAAACTACCGATTTACACAAATTTTAATTAATGAAATCAATTGTAAATTCCATTGAATTTGCTTCTTCTTCTTTATTTAAATTTTCATCTCGACGATTGAATAAAAATTTGTTAGTATTGTTTTGAACAACTTGCCGCTATGGTGAAATTGGTAGACACGCTGCTCTTAGGAAGCAGTGCTATAGCATCTCGGTTCGAGTCCGAGTAGCGGCATAAGATCTGATAAAAGAGATATTATAAGTTTTATAATCCAATTAATACCCGACTCTTTTTTATAAAATAGGGTAAAACCTAGTATTAATTTTTTAATTTTTAACAAACTTTTATGATTTTTTCAATTTTAGAGCATATATTAACTCATATATCTTTTTCGGTCGTTTCGATTGTACTGACAATTTATTTTTTTACTTTATTAGTTAATTTAGATGAAATCATAGGATTTTTTGATTCATTAGATAAAGGAATCGTAATTACGTTTTTTGGTATAACAGGATTATTATTAACTCGTTGGATTTATTCAGGACATTTTCCATTAAGTAATTTATATGAATCATTAATTTTTCTTTCATGGGCTTTTTCAATTATTCATATGGTGTCCTATTTTAATAAAAAAAAAAAAAGAAACTTAAACGTAATCACTGCGCCAAGTTCTATTTTTATTCAGGTTTTTGCTACTTCAGGTCTTTTAAACAAAATGCCTCAGTCTGCAATATTAGTACCAGCTCTACAGTCCCAGTGGTTAATGATGCACGTAAGTATGATGATATTAGGCTATGGCGCTCTGTTATGTGGATCATTATTATCAATAGCTCTTATAGTCATTACATTTCGCAAAGTCGGACCCAGTTTTTTGAAAAAGAATATTAAAAAAAAAATTTTATTAAATGAATTTTTTTCTTTTGATGTACTTTACTCCCTAAACGATAAAAGTTCTACTTTACTTCAACAAAACATTAATTTTAGTTTTTCTAGAAATTATTATCGGTATCAATTGATTGAACAATTAGATTATTGGAGTTTTCGTATTATTAGTCTTGGATTTATCTTTTTAACCGTCGGCATCCTTTCAGGAGCTGTATGGGCTAATGAGACATGGGGCTCATATTGGAATTGGGATCCAAAAGAAACTTGGGCATTTATTACTTGGACCGTATTCGCAATTTATTTACATATTAAAACAAATCGGAATGTTAGGGGTCTAAATTCTGCAATTGTGGCTTCTATAGGCTTTCTCTTAATTTGGATATGCTATTTTGGTGTCAATCTTTTAGGAATAGGTTTACATAGTTATGGTTCATTTACATCGAATTAAATAAAACATTAACAAAAAAAGAAAGTAACCCAAATAAAAAAGAATAGCTTATATATATAACCTTACATTAAGTTAATAAATAGAATTTAGTTTTCGAGTAATAAATAATCAAGAACCTTTTGAATCAAGTAGTACAATGATTCAAAAGGTTCTCACAATGCAAAGACCAAAGATTTCTGATTACAATTAAATTTAATGCTTGTTTTTTTTCTGAAAACTATCCATAAAAATAATTAGATAAAATGGCTTCAACCTTGTCACTTGCTAATGAGAGCACAAAATCAGGATAAATCCCAATACCAATTATGGGTATAAGAATAGAGATTGAAAGAAATAACTCTCGGGGTCCAGAATCAAAAAAAGAAACGTTTTTAATATTAATTAACTTATATCCATAGAACATTTGGCGTGACATAGATAATAAATAGATAGGCGTTAATATCATTCCAATTGCCATTACAAAAATAATTAAAATTTTTGTAATTAAGAAATATTTTTGGCTGGTAAGTATTCCAAAAAAAACTATCAATTCTGCAACAAAACCACTCATGCCCGGTAATGCAAGGGAGGCCATCGACAAGATAGTGAACATTGTAAATATCTTTGGAATGGAGAGAGCCATCCCACCCATTTCATCAAGATAAATAAGGCGAATTCGATCATAACTCGTTCCTGCCAAGAAAAAAAGCGCAGCGCCAATAAATCCATGAGAGATTATTTGTAAAATAGCTCCGTTAAGTCCGGGATCTGTTATCGAACCAATACCTATAATTATAAAACCCATATGAGATACAGAAGAATAGGCTATTCTCTTTTTTAAATTACGTTGGCCGGGAGATGTTGAAGCTGCATAAAGTATTTGGATTGTACCGACTACCATCAACCAAGGCGAAAACATAGAATGGGCGTGAGGTAATAATTCCATATTTATTCGAACCAACCCATATGCTCCCATTTTTAATAAGATTCCAGCGAGAAGCATACAGGTACTGTAATGTGCCTCGCCGTGGGTGTCAGGTAACCAAGTATGTAAGGGTATAATCGGCAATTTGACGGCAAAAGCAATAAGAAATCCAATATAAAATAGTATTTCAAGTGTGACAGGATAGGATTGATTAGCTAATAGTTCTAAATTTAATGTTCGTTCGTTCGAACCATATAAACTTATACCTAAAACTCCTATTAATAAAAAAATAGAACTTCCTGCAGTGTATAAAATAAATTTTGTAGCTGAATACAGACGTTTCTTTCCACCCCACATGGCTAAAAGTAGGTAAACGGGAATTAATTCTAATTCCCACATGATGAAAAAAAGTAAAAGATCCCGAGAAGAAAATGATCCTATTTGACCGCTGTACATTGCTAACATCAGAAAATGGAATAATCGGGAATCCCGAGTAACTGGAAAAGCCGCTAAAGTAGCTAAAGTAGTAATAAATCCCGTTAGTAAAATAGTTCCTATAGAAAGCCCATCTATTCCCAGTCTCCAATAAAACTCAAAAAAATTGATCCATTTATAATCTTCGGACAGTTGAATTAATGGATCGTCCAGTTTAAAATTATAACAAAAAGCGTAGGTCGTTAGAAGAAGTTCTAATATACAAATGCCTATAGTATACCACTTGTTGACTTTATTTCCCCTATGCGGGAGAAATAACATTAATGAACCGGCAGTTATTGGAAAAACAACAATTATTGTTAACCAAGGAAAATCATTCGTGGTAAAGACAAGATACACCAGGTCCAAAGAACGCGTACTCAAAAAAATATAATTTAACTTTTTTGAGTACGAGTACTTGTCAATAAAAAAAAAATAAAATGTATTCCAAATTTATTCAAATGAGGTTTTCTGTAACGTATCAATAAGCTAGACCCATGCTTCGAGTTGTTTCATGCCATAAATAAACTCGAACGCTCAAAAAATCCGTTGGACAGGCAGATTCACATCTCTTACAGCCAACACAGTCCTCGGTTCTTGGAGCGGAAGCTATTTGCTTGGCTTTACATCCATCCCAAGGTATCATTTCTAATACGTCTGTAGGGCATGCTCGGACACATTGAGTACATCCTATACAGGTATCATAAATTTTAACTGAATGTGACATAGGATCTATAGTTTTTTGAATGTCATAAATTTTCAATCTAGTAAACTTCTAACTACATGATATATTAAAATACTAGATGAAGCAATGATTTCCTTTAATAGAATTTTTGTAATGAATTCTGGCTCAATTTATAAAAAACGGGGGCTAAAATACTTTGATTTCTTATATTTTGCCAAATATAATCTGGTAAATAATAACCTATAATATATATATATGAAAATTTCAACCTATAAATTTTTTTTTATGCTACTTATTTAATAAGGTCGATTGGTTGATTCGAGTTGATTTTCTGTTACGATAAATTGAAGAGACTATAGCTAATCCAATAGCTGCCTCAGCGGCTGCAATTGCTATAACAAAAATGCAGAAAATATCCCCTTTGAGTTGGGAATTATCAAAAAAATCAGAAAATGTTACGAAATTCAGATTAACTGAATTGAGGATAAGTTCAAGACACATAAGAGCCCTAACCATATTTCGACTCGTGATCAATCCATAAAGACCAATCAAAAATAAATAGGCACTCAAAACAAGTACATGTTCGAGTATCATTGAGCAACTCCTTATCAAATTTTATTCATTTCAATATGAATAATAAAACTAATCCAACGGATTCGATCAACTAGAATATAACAAAAAAGTACGCATAAAAACTATATTAGGGTATTAGGGTAGGGAAAATTTTTTAAAATATATATATGAAATAGTATTCAATCAAATTTACTGAACAGAAAAAATATCATAGCATAGACAAGGTTTTCTTTTATCTTTACTAAATTAGAACATTTTTTATTGACGAGCCACCGAAATTGCACCTATCAAAGCAACTAAAAGAATTATTGAAATGAGCTCAAATGGAAGAAAAAAATCTGTTGATAAATGAATTCCTATTTGTTGGCTATTACTTATCAAATCTTGCTCTAGAATCTGGTTTAATCTTGTAGTCCAAATAACCCCGTACCACGATGTATCGAGAATAGTCGAAATTAATAAAAAAAGAATAGTTGTACAAACCAATGAAGTAATACCATTCCCAACGGTCCACAGACTGAAATATGTGGAATATTCTGAATCGTTCATGAACATCACCGCAAATATTATTAAAATATTTATGGCCCCCACATAAATAAGGAGTTGTGCAGCAGCTAAAAAATGTGAATTTGATAGAATATACAATAAAGATATACAAACAAGAACAAATCCTAAGGAAAAGGCTGCAAATATTGGGTTGGGAAGTAATACCACTCCCAGACCTCCTACTATAAGACCGAATCCCAGAAAAACTAAAATAAAATCATGTAGTGGTCCAGGCAAATCCATTATATTATAAAAATAAGAAAAAAATATAAATCCTTTTCATGATCTTATTAATTTAACCGGGGAATTTTTTTTAATATGTTTATAAGAGAGTGAAATTAGAATCTAATAGAGTAAATACAATTATTAGACAGTTTCGCTTTTTTATTCTAAAGTTTATTTTCAACCTATCTCTTTCAAGAAAATACTTACGAATAAAAAAAAAGGGAGCCTCAATATTATTATATAAATACAAATTTTTATTTAAATTCTGTATATAATTCAACAATTTTTAATTATTTTTTTAATCAAATTAATGGGTTTACCCATTTTTTGTTTGAGGTGAATTAAAAATTGTTCGAATAGTGTAATCGTCAATTACTGACATTGGTAAACGACCCAAAGCTATTTGATTATAATTCAATTCGTGACGATCATACGTTGAAAATTCATATTCTTCCGTCATTGACAAACAATTTGTTGGACAATACTCAACACAATTACCACAAAATATACAAATTCCAAAATCAATACTGTAATTAAGCAATCGTTTTTTTCGAATATTAGTTTCCAATTTCCAATCAACAACAGGCAGATCTATAGGACATACTCGAACACATACTTCACAAGCAATGCATTTATCAAATTCGAAATGGATTCGACCGCGGAAACGTTCCGATGTTATTAATTTTTCATAGGGATATTGAATAGTTACAGGTAAACGATTTGTGTGGGATAAGGTAATCATGAAACCTTGACCAATATACCTTGCAGCTCGTAGGGTTTGTTGACCATAATTCATCAACCCGGTTATCATAGGAAGCATATTGTAATTATCTATGAATAATTTTATCTTTGTTTCTTTCTCTTGTTTAAAACAAGTAATGATTCATTTTAATTTATAGTGAAAAGAGTTGGAAAGAAGTTGTTAATAATAGATTACCAAGGGAAATCGGTAAAAGAAATTTCCATCCAAGATTTAATAGTTGATCCATTCTTAGCCTAGGTAAAGTCCATCTTGTTGCGATAGAAATAAACAAGAACAAATAAGTTTTAGCTAATGTAATAAAGAGACCAAGTGTTGTTCCAAAAAGTTGATCCCTTTCAAATATCTCCAGAATCGATATAGACGGAATAGAAATATTCCAACCGCCTAAGTATAGAACTGTTACAAATAATGAGGAAATTAATAGATTTAGATAAGAAGCAACGTAAAATAAACCAAATTTTATACCTGAGTATTCAGTTTGATAACCTGCTATTAATTCTTCTTCCGCTTCTGGTAAATCAAACGGTAACCTCTCGCATTCGGCTAGGGACGAAATTAGAAAAATGATAAAACCTATAGGTTGACGCCATAAATTCCATCCCCAAAAACCATATTTTGATTGTGCTTCAACTATATCAACTGTACTTAAACTGTTAGATAATCCTAGTCGGTGATAACATTACTATTCGCACCGCTATTACAAAACCGTACATGAGGTCTTCGCCTCATACGGCTCCTCGGGGGCCCTAAATAAATCTAAGGACCAGATTAGTATTATTTAAATGGCTCTGATTCCAATAGATTAAATAGAACTATATCTGGGATCCCAAATTATACCAATGGAATTCTGTCTGCTCAAATTCGAATAAACAAAAAGCACTTCGGAATTCATCTCATCCTTTACAAAAATTAATTTCTATTTGTTGAGTAATAACTTAATCCTTTAATAAAATACTCCTTGTAAAAAAATAGGTATTTCAGCCCATCGTGAGTTTCAATTACGAAAAAGAATTAGACATCCTATTAGTTTTTTAGTCATGACATAAATTTTATTTTCGAAATATATATATATATAAGAAAAAACTATCCTTGTTTCGTTCCTATTCTTCTTTATTTTGTAGAAAAAAAGTTAGTGGACTTAAAAAATAAAGGATTATTTCGTTTCTGATAGTCATTACATTTATCAGTGGATAGGAGCATACTCTGAATCGGAATCTTGGGGAGTACTGTCTGATCATTTCTACTAATTTCCAGCCCCAATTAACCTTCTTTTTTTTTTTTTTTTATGTTATGCATAAATATCCTTTTCAATTTTGTTAAGCTCTATTACAAATTCTTTGTGTATTTTTGTGTTTCTAACCATCCACCAATTTTTACCTAATTGCCGCTCAATTTGTAATACATCTACGTTAATCTATATAACTTAACTTAACTGAGAGTAAAAAAAATCATACGGTTAATTTAACCCGCTTCAAGCCAGGATGACTAATCAACCAACCTTGGGGTAAATTCTTACGCTTATGTTTATTTCTGTTTAACCTTTGTACATAGGAAATGAGACTCAAAATTTTTTACTGCTAATTTCTGAACAGTTTTTTTCACTCATATAACTATCAAATTACTTTTATTAATATTACCCTGAAAGAGAATTATATATATTCTTTTTTTTTTAACTTAGTCATCTCGAACAAAATGAATAATAAAAATAAACGTTTATGTTTCAACGAATCGCACGTAGAGATATTGATAAAACACATAGAGTTAATGGTATTTCATAACTAATAGATTGGGCAGCAGCTCGCAGACCACCTAAAAAAGAATATTTATTATTTGATCCATATCCTGACATAAGAAGTCCAATCGGAGCAATACTTGAGATGGCAACCCATAAAAAAATACCTATATTGAGATCTGCTAAAACAAGGTGATTGCTAAAGGGAATTACTGAATAACTTAGTAAAATTGAGATAACTGCTATAGATGGTCCAATACTAAATAAAGGAGTATTTCCTCTAGATGGACGAAGATCTTCTTTGAAAAGTAGTTTTGTCCCATCGGCTAGAGCTTGAAGAATTCCCAACGGGCCGGCGTATTCAGGTCCAATACGTTGTTGTATCCCTGCAGATATTTCTCTTTCTAACCACACAATTACTAGTACACCGGTTATGATTCCCAATACAAGAGAAAATATAGGGACAAATATCCATATGAGTTCATAGACCTCTTTTAAAAATTCAAAACTAACAAAAGAATTTATAGTTATAGTTTGTACTTCTGTTGCATCAATTATCATTTTACCGATCAACTTCTCCCATAATTATATCTATGCTACCGAGTATCGTCATAATATCAGCCAATTTCATTCTTTTAACTAGTTCAGGAAGAATTTGCAAATTAATAAAACCCGGCGGTCGGATTTTCCATCTCCAAGGAAAACCACTTTGATCTCCTATGAGAAAAATTCCCAATTCCCCTTTTGGAGCTTCAACTCTTACATAAAGTTCTTGTTTCGATAATTCAAAAGTAGGAGAAGGTTTTTTACTAATAAATCGATATTCAAAATCAGTCCATTCTGGATTCCTTTTTATATCAAAGCCTCTACTTTCTAAATTCTCATAGGGACCCCCCGGAAGTCCTTCCAGAGCCTGTTGAATAATTTTTATGGATTCTGTCATTTCGCTAAGTCGTACTAAATAACGAGCTAACGAATCTCCTTGTTTTTGCCACTGAATTTCCCATTCAAATTCATCGTAAGACTCATAACGATCAACTTTACGAAGATCCCACGGTATTCCGGATGCGCGTAACATTGGTCCGGATAAACCCCAATTTATTGCTTCTTCCCCACTAATAATCCCAACTCCTTCAACCCGTTCTAAAAAAATAGGATTTCGTGTAATCAGTTTTTGATATTCAACAACCTCTGTTAAAAAATAATCACAAAAATCCAAGCATTTATCTATCCAACCATAAGGTAAATCGGCCGCTAGTCCTCCAATACGAAAAAAATTATGCATCATTCTCATACCGGTGGCAGCTTCGAATAGATCATATACAAACTCTCGTTCTCTGAAAATATAGAAAAAGGGAGTCTGTGCGCCAATATCCGCCATAAAAGGGCCAAGCCATAACAGATGAGAAGCTATACGGCTCAATTCCAACATAATTACTCTGATATAGCTGGCCCGTTTAGGAACTTGAATATTTCCCAATTGTTCTGGTCCATTTACGGTTATTGCTTCTGTAAACATAGTAGCTAAATAATCCCATCGCGTTACATAAGGTAAATATTGTATAATTGCTCGGTTTTCTGCAATTTTTTCCATTCCTCTGTGTAAATAACCCAATACGGGTTCACAATCAACAACATCCTCACCATCTAGAGTAACAATTAAGCGCAGAACACCATGCATGGATGGGTGGTGAGGTCCCATATTGACTATCATAAGATCTTTTCCTGTAACTGGTATCTTCATAAGTTTTTCCTTAATTCGTTCTGGCATGAATTAGATTGTTGAAAAAGAAGTTTATCAAAAAATTTAAGACCTAAAAATTTAATAAATTCACAATTTTATAATTTAACGGGTTTTTAATTCCCGAATATTCAACTGATTAATTAATTCTTTATAACGTACTTGATTTTTTTTTGACAAATAAGCCAACAGTCGTTGACGTTTTCCCAGAATTTTTCGTAGACCCCTCTGAGATAAATAATCTTTTCTGTGCAATTCCAAATGTGAAGTAAGTCTTCGTATCTTATTAGTGAAACTGAATACTTGAAATTCAACGGATCCCCTGCTTTCTTCTTTTTTTTCTTGAAATGAAATTAATGCATTTTTTATCATAAAAAGAAATCCTTCCCCTTTTAATATGAATTTTAAAATCTTAACTTTACTGATCAGTAATAATAATGGTAGTGTTTTTGTAAAAGAATCTTAATTTCATTATCAACTTCTTAATTTTTCATTAAAAAAAAGTTTAAATTTAGATCAACAAAGTAGAATTCTGTTAAGTTATTTGTGGAGCTGCTCTTATTTATATTATTGATTCAACGAATCTCATGTATAAAGATTTTAGTTAAAACAATCCCGCATATTTATTAGTGCATACAAATATTTTCATATATCGTAACTTATATATTATAGTCAAATATTAAAATATAATTAATTAATTTGAAATCGCGTATACATATGTATTCTTATCATACTGAAATTATTTCCGTTAGCAGTATTAAACCAAAAACGATTCATACAAGCTAAATCTTCTAATCTAAAATTGGGCCAAAGAAATGATTTTAATTTAATTAGGTTTTTTTGATCTTTATCAAGATCTTTCTTTTTATGCAACACTGCGGCCAGGTTTTGAATATTCTTATTAAATCTTGAATTTCTATCCCTCGCATTTTTTTTTTTTAAGTTGAAACAAATTAGAATTCTAAATTCTCTACGTCGTTTAGGGGATAGAATATTTTCAGGGACAAAGAAATCAGAATTATTTTTTTTATCAATATAGCTTTTTTTTTTGTATCTTTTACTTATTTTATATTTAGTTTTATGAACCAATGAAATACCTACGGTTCTATATATAATAAGTTGTCCATCGTTTTTTACAGACAAACGGACAGGCTCAACAATCAATATTGCTTTTTTCATTAATTTTGCCAAAGTTAAATTATCATTAATGATTAGAAGATCTAGGCTTATTTCTCCTTTTTCAATAGAAGATATCGTTATCTCGTTTAGATTTTTTAGTCTAACCAATAGGCAGTATACTTTTATATTATTGATAATTTTTTGATTAACAAAACAATTCCATCGCAATTGAAAATGCGAAAACCTTGTAAGAAATAAATCAAGTTCCAATTCGACATTCCTTTTGTATTGTTTTTTATTTTTACTTTTTTTTATCTTCGATTCTGCAGAATTTTCTTCAATATTTTTTTTTTTGTTTAAGAGAGCTAATTCAGGAGTTAGTTTTTTTGCTTTTTCAAGCTCTCCTTGACCTGCCAAGTCTTTTTCTTCCTTATTTAGATTATAAAGTTGAAGGGATTTTTTTTCATTTGATGGTATATTTAGAGTGAACTCGTTATTAACATTTTTTGTTTCATTTTCATTAAAATTGAAAAGAAGCGATTTAATCGGTATTATCCACGGTTTCAGTTTATATGTACTCGAAAATAATAACAATTCTGTAAAGAACAAAAAGTAAAAATTTGTTATATGATGATTTAGTATTTCTTCGTTCATTCCCATCCAATCAAAAAATAAACTTTTTTGATTGGCAAGACCAGTTATTTCATAAACGCTTTGATAGTTCTGAGCTTTAGTCTTAATATAGTTTTTTTGACTATTGATATCAACCCAAGGCTCAATATTTACTTTTTTGCTAAACAAAAAGTCGAGAATTCTCCAATCCAAATATTTTCTATGCTGAATTTCCCCTATACCCCAACTATTATATTTTTTTCTAAAATAAGAGACTAAACGATTATCTCGAGAAATCCCTATAGACATGTCAAAATTTTTTTCTGTATAATTAATGGATTTGTAGCAAAAAAGATTATATATATAATCTTTTTTTAAATTCTGTTTTGGATTTAATAACGCGTCGGCCTCAAAAAAATTTTGTTTTTTGTAATTATAAAATTTATTTTTTTCATATGAATTCTCTGTGGTAAAACTAGGATTTATAACTAGAGAGTCTGAATTCTCTGTGGTAAAACTAGGATTTATAACTAGAGAGTCTTGGTTTATTTTATTTTTCCATTTTTGGGTTAATAATCTCGCCCATGCAATCGTAGATAAATTGTATTGAGAATGACTTCGTATAGAATGACTTCGTAACCAGTTTTTCCAGTTATTTACTTCAGAATTAAAAAAGGTTTTATCTTTCAATTCAGAATTAAAAATTCCTTGTTCTTTAAAAAAAACCTTTATTTTATTCGTAACAAAATAGGATGTTATGCCTATGTTAGATTCAATAATAGCCTTTAATTTAGAAAAGTTACTAACTTTAATTTGTGATAATTTGTAAAATACATATGCTTGTGATAAAGAGCGTAGGTCGTAATTAATTTTTTTTTTTTTTTTTCTCCATTTTCTTTATTCTTGTAAATATTTTTATCAAAAATTGTTTTTGTTGATTTAAAAAAAATTTGTGTAGTAATTCTTGGAATATTAATGATACCGAGCAAAATAGCTATAGACAGTTGTTCAATACAAAATTTAAAAAAAAAAAGAGCTTTACGAAATAATCGGATATTTTTTCTTTTGAATGCCTGCCAACTTTTTTTTGATGACTCAATTATTTTAGAATCATAACGCCGTTTGTTACAACTATTAGTTAGGTTTTCTTTTGAAATTTCTTCTGTTTGATTTCTAATTGTCTTTATTCTATCAATCAAAATTTTTAGTTTGTTTTCGCTGAGTGAAAAATTTGTCCACTCCATGGATTTTTTTTGAACAGATACTTCATGAATCATCTGATTACTCATTAGTGACTCTTTTTTAGTTTCATTTAATTCATATATTTCTCTCAGGCCAAATAATGGAATTATATTTTGTTTTGAAAGCTTTTTTATTTTTACTTTTATAAAAATCAAGTTTTTTATAATCCAGTTTTTCATATCTTTTGCGACTTTTAGGTATTTTTTTTTTCTTTCTTTGAAAATTATTAAAACTCTAAAAGGCTTTGTTTTTAATTTTTTTATTCGTTTTTTTAATTCTTTAAAAATTGGTTCAAAAAAAGACGGTTTTTGTTTTGGAGAACCAAAGGGCAGGTCAGTTTCCATTCCCCAAACTGTTAAAAAACAAAAATCATTTTTGTCTATTTTGTATTGTATTTTTTTAAGTTGAGTCTTCTGAGATGATTTAAATTTTGATTTATGCCAAGGTTTAAGATAAAAAGGAAATAGTATTTTTATCTGAATACCATCCGTTAACCAGTTTTTTGGAAATTCTGTTTCGGATAGTTGAACCCCATTATAAGTACATTTAACGTGCATTTCACGTTTCCACTCGTTTAAATCCACAGGCCACTCGGAAATTTGAAGAAATAAGATACGGAAGCTATTTTTAATTATTATTAATAAAGGTAATATAATATATTTTCTAAGAATAGATTGAGTTACTAAGAGAGAACCTCTTATTATTTGAGCATAAAGTAAACTATCCCAAGTTTCTGCAATTTCGAGCCGTTTTTTTTCATCTAGTTTTGATT